ATTGATAGAGTGAATAGATCTGCCATTTCTTGAAATCTCTCTTCTGATTCAAAATCGTGGTGTAACGTGTATCCCCCCCTGTTCCGGTCATGGAATAGATGAAATAAATCAAAAAATGGATTTTTGTTCAAGAATGAAATCTTATTGGAACTGTCCATATCCGGTTCATCCTTCGGAACCATATCACATCCCAGATCTGATGAAATAGGATGAATTGAGACGGTATTTTGTAAATACGTAATTATCTTGAATATATCAACCATTTCTTTATTTTCCGATCGCCTGGAAGGGACAAAAGAAACATCTTGTTTTTTCTTCCAAAATTTCTGATCTCTAGTGGACTTCTCAGTAGGATTCGAACCCAGATGAAGTTCTGGCCATCTGTCAGAGAAAAAAGAACGAATTGATCTTGTAGGATTCCCAAGAAATTCTTCGATTTCTTCCGGAAGCAGATGATTATTCATCTGCTTCTCACGTTCCGCGAATAGCCGGGACATTGAGGAAGATCCAAAACATTTCGGGAATCGATCTGATTCTATCTCTGTTCGTTCCGTTTGAAGAAAGGAAGGATCCCAATCCCAAAGAATCGATCTTTCTTTTCGTTGCTGAATCCCTGTTTGATCGATCAATGTGTGATATTCTGAATCCTCATTTCTAATGAAATAAAAATGATCTCTGGATTGATCAGAAGATCCTTTCAATTGGCTAGAATCCGTTACTTGAACGAAAATAGATCTTGTGAAATCATATTGAATATTTGACAATACATTCCGTACCTTGCTAAAAAACCGATCCTTGTTTACCAACCACACATTGTCTAACCAAATCAAATTCTCTCTCGATACGTTCCTCAAAAAATCCGATTCGTGCCAATTCTTCCCCCAACTAACGAAGAGATCTTGGCGGAATTGCCACATATGAAATTGAGCACCATTTTGCAAAGAAATACCCCACTTGTTTCTCGAGAAGAGATGGGAAACATGCTCAATATCATTTGATTGAATGGTTGCCTCAGCTCCTTCTTGTTTGAAGAAACCCTCCCCTTCAATTGGTCTTTTTTCACGAAAAGCAGACATGAGATAACAAATCAAGTCTTTCCCTAAGATTTCAAATAGCTGTCCCGAATTCAAGTTGATTATGTTTCGCTTCTTCCTCGGAGAAAGACGATCAAACAATTCCCAATCATGGTCCTTGCGGATCCGATCATCCGTATAGGATAAAAAAAGAAACTCCAGATATTTGCTATCTTTCTCTTTGAATGAGATCTCAATTCCAGCTACGGTTTCGTTAGATATCTTACAACTAGAATCCCTATTTTTTCCGATCCGGTTCCTCCACCACCGCGAACCCCGGTTAGATTCAGGCATGATACATTTTTTATTTATTGGGAGAACCCAAGTACTCTCTTGCGGATCCATGAAACAACTCTCAGAAATCTTTTTCCCTTTTGGAAGATACAGGAGCGAAACAATCAACCTATTGATATTGGAAGACCAAAAAGATTCTTCCAATGTCTCATTTCTGGGTCCAATGGAATTCATAGGTATAGGAAGAAGCCCCATCAAATAGAGATTTTTTCTTTCGACCATCTTTCGATTGTTAATACGAGATATAAGGACCGCTACTACAAGCAGTACTACACCTTTGATCATGAAATATCGATTGCTTGTTGAACCCTGTGAAAAACGTGAAAGTAGGATACTCCAAATTCGGGGGTCAAAGAGTTTCATAAAACGTTCTTGGTGGAAAAAAATGCGAGTGAAAGGTCCCACTGAATCGAATTTGATCCATGAATCTAAGAAATAGTGAGAATTCTTGATCTTTCTCAATAGCTCTCTCAATTCGAAGATCCAGGATTTGAATTGATGCCCTTTCATTGATTCCTCCTAAAGATTTTCATTGATTCCTCCTAAAAATTTCATTTCAATTGGAATTTGGTTATTCACGATGTACGATGAGCCCCGTTAAGGTTAAGCATCCATGGCTGAATGGTTAAAGCGCCCAACTCATAATTGGCAAATTCGTAGGTTCAATTCCTGCTGGATGCACGCCAATGGTTCAATAAGTCTATGGAATCTCATCATCCATACATAACGAATTGGTATGTTATATTCATACCATAACATATTAACAGTAAGAACTAGAATTCTTATCGATACTGGAACTCATAGGGAAGAAAATGGATTTATGGATGGAATCAAATATGCAGTATTTACAGAAAAAAGTATTCGGTTATTGGGGAACAATCAATATACTTCTAATGTCGAATCAGGATCAACTAGGACAGAAATAAAGCATTGGGTCGAACTCTTCTTTGGTGTCAAGGTAATAGCTATGAATAGTCATCGACTCCCGGGAAAGGGTAGAAGGATGGGACCTATTATGGGACATACAATGCATTACAAACGTATGATCATTACGCTTCAACCAGGTTATTCTATTCCACCTCTTATAGAGAAAAGAACTTAAAGCAAAATACTTAATAACACGGCGATACATTTATACAAAACTTCTACCCCGAGCACACGCAATGGAGCCGTAGACAGTCAAGTGAAATCCAATCCACCAAAAAATTTGATCTATGGACAGCATCGTTGTGGTAAAGGTCGTAATGCCAGAGGAGTTATTACCGCGGGGCATAGAGGGGGAGGTCATAAGCGTCTATACCGTAAAATCGATTTTCGACGGAATGAAAAAGACATATCTGGTAGAATCGTAACCATAGAATACGACCCCAATCGAAATGCATACATTTGTCTCATACACTATGGGGATGGTGAGAAGAGATATATTTTACATCCCAGAGGGGCTATAATTGGAGATACCATTGTTTCTGGTACAGAAGTTCCTATATCAATGGGAAATGCCCTACCTTTGAGTGCGGTTTGAACTATTGATTTACGTAATTGGAAGTAACCAATTAGGTTTACGACGAAACCTAGAAATCGATCACTGATCCAATTTGAGTACCTCTACGGGATAGACCTCAACAGAAAACTGTTGAGTAACGGCAGCAAGTGATTGAGTTCAGTAGTTCCTCATAGAAAATTATTGACTCTAGAGATATGGTAATATGGAGAAGACAAAATTGTTTGAAGCACGCACAGAACCGGAAGCGCCCCTTGTTTCAAAGAGAGGGGGACGGGTTATTCACATTTAATTTGATGGTCAGAGGCGAATTGAAAGCTAAGCAGTGGTAATTATAAAGATCCCCCGGGGGAAAAATAGAGATGTCTCCTACGTTACCCGTAATATGTGGAAGTATCGACGTAATTTCATAGAGTCATTCGGTCTGAATGCTACATGAAGAACATAAGCCAGATGACGGAACGGGGAGACCTAGGATGTAGAAGATCATACATGAGTGATTCGGCAGATTTGGATTCCTATATATCCACTCATGTGGTACTTCATCATACGATTCATATAAGATCCATCTGTCTAGATATCATCATATACATCTAGAAAGCCGTATGCTTTGGAAGAAGCTTGTACAGTTTGGGAAGGGGTTTTTATTGATAAAAAAGAAGAATCTACTTCAACCGATATGCCCTTAGGCACGGCCATACATAACATAGAAATCACACTTGGAAAGGGTGGACAATTAGCTAGAGCAGCTGGCGCTGTAGCGAAGCTGATTGCAAAAGAGGGTAAATCGGCCACATTAAGATTACCATCAGGGGAGGTCCGTTTGATATCCAAAAACTGCTTAGCAACAGTCGGACAAGTAGGTAATGTTGGGGCGAACCAAAAAAGTTTGGGTAGAGCCGGATCGAAGTGTTGGCTAGGTAAGCGTCCTGTAGTGAGAGGAGTAGTTATGAACCCTGTAGACCATCCCCATGGGGGCGGTGAAGGGAGAGCCCCAATTGGTAGAAAAAAACCCACAACCCCCTGGGGTTATCCTGCGCTTGGAAGAAGAAGTAGGAAAAGGAAAAAATATAGTGATAGTTTTATTCTTCGTCGCCGTAAATAGGAATATTGAAAATCCAATTTTTGGAATTTTCAATAATGTGATGGGCGAACGACGGGAATTGAACCCGCGCATGGTGGATTCACAATCCACTGCCTTGATCCACTTGGCTACATCCGCCCCTTATCTAGCTAAAGGATTTTCTCTTTTTTCCATTCATCATTATTGTATTTATTCTTATGGACATAGAATGCCAATCTTTAAAATAGGAGGAATCCGCTGTGACACGTTCACTAAAAAAAAATCCTTTTGTAGCCAATCATTTATCGGGAAAAATGGAAAAACTCAACATGAGGGAGGAGAAAGAAATAATAGTAACTTGGTCTCGGGCATCTACCATTATACCCACAATGATTGGCCATACAATCGCTATTCATAATGGAAAGGAACATTTACCTATTTATATAACAGATCGTATGGTAGGTCACAAATTGGGGGAATTCGCGCCTACTCTGACTTTCGCGAGACATGCGAGAAACGATAATAAATCTCGTCGTTAAAAATTAACGAGGATCACAAATATTGGTGGGGGATAACCAACCTTATGATAAAGAACTCATATTCGAGTAGAGAAAAAGAAGTCAAAGTTTTAGCTCAACATATACCTATGTCTGTTTTCAAAGTGCAAAGAGTAATTGATCAAATTCGCGGGCGTTCTTATGAGGAAACACTTATGATACTGGAACTCATGCCCTATCGGGCATCTTTTCCTATTTTTAAATTAGTTTATTCTGCAGCAGCAAATGCTAGTCATAATATGGGTTTGAACGAAGCTGATTCATTCATTAGTAAAGCCGAAGTCAATGGGGGTCCTTTTGTGAAAAAGTTAAGACCTAGGGCTCGAGGACGTAGTTTTCCAATAAAAAGACCAACTTGTCATATAAGAATTGTATTAAAAGAGAAATCTAAATCTTAGATTCATCTAAAAAAAATGTAAATTTCTATTTAGAAAAAAAGAATGGAAAGATAATAAAAAAATATGGGACAAAAAATAAATCCACTTGGTTTCAGACTTGGTACAACCCAAAATCATCATTCTTTTTGGTTCGCCAAACCAAAACATTTTTCCGCGGGTCTACAAGAAGATGAGAAAATAAGGAATTGTATCAAGAACTATGTACAAAAAAATAGAAAAATATCCTCCGGTTTCGAAGGAATTGCACGCATAGAAATTAAAAAAAGAATCGATTTGATCCAAGTCATAATCCATATTGGCTTCCCAAATTTATTAATAGAGGGTCGAGCACGAGGGGTCGAAGAATTACAGATGAATGTACAAAAAGAGTTTCATTCTGTGAACCGGAGACTCAACATTGCTATCACAAGAATTGAAAAACCTTATGGGCAACCTAATATTCTTGCAGAATATATGGCTTTACAATTAAAAAATAGAGTTTCGTTTCGAAAGGCAATGAAAAAAGCCATCGAATTAACTGAGCAAACAGATACAAAAGGAATTCAAGTGCAAATTGCGGGGCGTATCGACGGAAAAGAAATTGCACGTGTTGAATGGATCAGAGAAGGTAGGGTTCCCCTACAAACAATTCGCGCTAAAATTGATCATTGTTCCTATACAATTCGAACTATCTATGGAGTATTAGGCTTAAAAATTTGGATATTTGTAGATGAGGAATAATAGACCTCTTTATTTGGTTTGTCATTCTGTCCAGGACCGTAATAGAACAAACAAAAAATGAAAAATTAGGGTTTCCCTAAAATCAAACAAAAACGAAGAATTCTAATTCTATAAGGTTGAATAAAAATTTATTAACCTTTTTTAGTATAATTGCTATGCTTAGTGTGTGACTCGTTAGTTTTTTCTTTATAGTATAGTTTAGAATTGGGATAAAAAAAAGAAGGAACCCCACTCTGAACTTAATAACTATATAAACTAAAAACTAATAACCAACTTATTGCTTCGTATTGTCAAGATCCCAAGAAAAAGTCACTATATGACTGACATATAGTTGTAACAACTGAAATAAAAAAATAAATATTATATATAAATATTATTCTCTATTTTTAGAAGCAAAAATAAAGGGATGTAGATAAATGGAAAGATGAGAGAAAGAGAGAACCAAAATATCAATGATATATGATTCCAATATGTATGGTCTATGAATCACCTCATAAAAGGCAGTGTGATAAAGCATTAATATTGAGGAAAATAATAATAAAGAGCCTCGGGTTAATACAGACTGAGTAGATTGACTCAAAAACTAATTTTTTGTGGAGCTCCATTGCAGAGTTCAGGCCTAACCATTAACAGAGAAGCTATGGGAACGACAAAACCTGTGACTACATAGGATTCCAACGAATCTTAATCATTCATTGAGTGGGATGGCGGAACGAACCAACAAGAACAAATTGATTTACTCTGAGGGGTCGTGGTCGTGGATTGGCCTTAAGAATGAAGCAGTAAAGAGTCAATATTCGCCCGCGAAACCCTTCTTTTTTTATTGTAAAAGACAATAAAAAAGAAGCATTATCTATAAATATAGACGTCTAAATATACAGCTTACCATGTAAAAAATTGAATATAAATTAAATCTCATTACTTAGTTTAGTGTATTATTTATTAAATAAAATACATATGTATCCGTAATATTATTGAATCATTTCATTCGCGAGGAGCTGGATGAGAAGAAACTCTCACGTCCGGTTCTGGAGTAGAGATGGGATTAAGAAAGAACCATCTACTATAACCCCAAAAGAACCAGATTTCGTAAGCAACATAGAGGAAGAATGAAGGGAATATCTTGTCGAGGCAATCGTATTTGTTTCGGCAGATACGCTCTTCAGGCACTTGAACCCGCTTGGATCACAGCTAGACAAATAGAAGCAGGGCGGAGAGCAATGACACGATATGCGCGTCGTGGCGGAAAAATATGGGTACGCATATTTCCCGACAAACCCATTACAGTAAGACCTACGGAAACACGTATGGGTTCAGGGAAGGGATCCCCCGAATATTGGGTATCCGTTGTTAAACCCGGCCGAATACTTTATGAAATGGGCGGAGTATCAGAAACTGTAGCCAGAGCAGCTATTTCAATAGCCGCATGCAAAATGCCTATACGAACTCAATTTGTTATTTCAGGATAGAGATATAAAACTAAACAAAAGGGGTATTAAGGATTAAAAAAGAACCACGCTTTACTTAATTTCTTTTCTGGTTTGTAGACAAACACTATTTCTTTTTTTCCTCATTCTTTGCATTGAAATAACGGATTCAAATAAAAATGATATGATTCAACCTCAGACTCTTTTGAATGTAGCGGATAATAGCGGAGCTCAAAAATTGATGTGTATTCGAATCATAGGGGCTGGTAATCACCGATATGCTCATATTGGTGACGTTATTGTTGCTGTAATCAAAGAAGCAGTGCCCAATATGCCTCTAGAAAGATCAGAAATAATTAGGGCTGTAATTGTACGTACACGTAAAGAACTCAAACGTGACAACGGTATGATAATACGATATGATGACAATGCAGCGGTTGTCATTGATCAAGAAGGAAATCCAAAAGGAACTCGAGTTTTTGGTGCGATTGCTCGGGAGTTGAGACAGTTAAATTTTACTAAAATAATTTCATTAGCTCCCGAGGTATTATAAATAAAATACTAGTAGATAAAATTATGATATAGTTATAGTAGGATATCTGAAATAGATCAAATTAGTAGATTGTGTCTCACGCATATACTTTGAAAAATGGAATAATTCAAGCAAAAAAACATGTTGATTATATCAAAATTAGGAAGCAACAAGAATAAAAATTCGTCATGGGTAGAGACGCTATTGCTGATATAATAACTTCTATAAGAAATGCTGACATGGGTAAAAACGGAACAGTTAGAATAGCATCTACTAATATAACTGAAAACATTGTTAAAATACTCCTACGAGAAGGTTTTATTGAAAATGTTAGAAAACATCAGGAAAGTAACAAATATTTCTTGGTTTCAACCTTGCGACATAGAAGAACTAGGAAAGGAATATATAGAACTATTTTAAAACGTATCAGTCGACCGGGTCTACGAATCTATTCCAACTATCAACAAATTCCTAAGATTTTAGGCGGAATGGGGATTGTAATTCTTTCCACTTCTCGAGGCATAATGACAGATCGAGAAGCTCGACTAGAAAGAATTGGAGGAGAAATTTTGTGTTATATATGGTGATCCTACTCTGGTATCCTAATTTTATCTCTAACTTCCTATTTGTTTGTGAAATAGAGAGGAAAAGTGAGTTATATAACTCTTCCTCCATTAGTTGATACTTCAAGGGAGGTTACCTGGAATGAAAGAACAAAAATTGATTCATGAGGGTTTAATTACTGAATCACTTCCCAACGGTATGTTCCGGGTCCGTTTAGATAATGAAGATCTAATTTTAGGTTATATTTCAGGTAGGATCCGGCGCAGTTTTATACGGATACTGCCGGGGGATAGAGTAAAAATTGAAATAAGTCGGTATGATTCAACCAGGGGACGTATAATTTATAGACTTCGCAGCAAAGATTCGAACGATTAGATGATTTTTGAAAAATTCCTTTCATAGGGATACAATTCAAAGTTAAAAAATACAAGAGACTTCTTTTCTTCCAAAGAATAGATTCAAATTAAGATAAGGAGTGAGGTGAGATATATGAAAATAAGGGCTTCCGTTCGTAAAATTTGTGAAAAATGTCGACTGATCCGTAGGCGCGGGCGAATTATAGTGATTTGTTCCAATCCGAGACATAAACAGAGACAAGGATAATCTTTCTAAAAAAACTTTCTAAAGGAGGTTCCCTACAAAAATAAAAGAAAGGATTTGTTTTAACATAAAATGGATATATCCGTATCTTTCTGTATATTTCTGATTCATATTTATGAGATGATAAAATATGGCAAAACTTATACCAAAAATGGGTTCACGTAGGAATGGACGTATTGGTTCACGTAAGAATGGACGTAGAATACCAAAAGGAGTTATTCATGTTCAAGCGAGTTTCAACAATACCATCGTAACTGTTACAGATGTACGAGGCCAAGTGGTTTCTTGGTCCTCCGCCGGTACTTCTGGATTCAAAGGCACAAGAAGAGGGACACCCTATGCAGCTCAAGCCGCTGCTGTAAATGCCATTCGTACTGTGGTTGATCAGGGTATGCAACGAGCCGAAATTATGATAAAAGGTCCTGGTCTCGGAAGAGATGCAGCATTACGAGCCATTCGTAGAAGTGGTATACTATTAAGTTTCGTACGTGATGTAACACCTATGCCGCATAATGGATGTCGACCTCCTAAAAAAAGACGTGTGTAGAAATAAGAATTAAACGTATTTCAAGAGAAATAAATGATTCAATGATCTGATCAAATAATAATATTAGTATGGTTCGAGAGGAAGTAACAGGATCCACTCGAACACTACAGTGGAAATGTGTTGAATCAAGAGTAGACAGCAAGCGTCTTTATTATGGTCGTTTCATTCTGTCCCCACTTATGAAAGGTCAAGCCGATACAATAGGTATTGCCATGCGAAAGGCTTTACTTGGAGAAATAGAAGGAACATGTATAACACGTGCAAAATCTGAGAAGGTGCCACATGAATATTCTACAATAGTGGGTATTGAAGAATCAGTACGTGAAATTTTAATAAATTTGAAAGAAATTGTATTGAGAAGTAATCTGTATGGAGTTAGAGACGCATCCATTTTCGTCAGGGGTCCTAGATACGTAACCGCTCAAGATATCACCCCACCACCTTCTGTAGAAATAGTTGACACAACACAGCATATAGCTAACCTGACGGAACCGATTGATTTGTGTATTGGATTACAAATCAAAAGAGATCGCGGATATCGTATAAACCCCACAAATAACTCTCAAGATGGAAGTTATCCTATAGATGCTGTATCCATGCCTATTCGAAATGCGAATCATAGTATTCATTCTTATGGGAATGGTAATGAAAAACAAGAAATACTTTTTCTAGAAATATGGACGAATGGAAGCGTAACCCCTCAGGAAGCACTTTATGAAGCTTC